TATATGAATCAATTCAATTGGTATTTTTTTATCCAATTTTGCAAAAAAGGAAACTCAGGTAAGTGCTTTTTTATAAACATATGTATAAAAAGAACATATTTCATTTAGCTCCTTGATGCCTACTATAACTAGTTATTTCGGTTTTCTACTAACGGCTTTAACTATAACCTCAGCTCTATTTATTGGTCTGAGCAAGATACGACTTATTTGAAATTAATTGCACAATTCCTTTCCGGGAACTTCCGCGTATTTCTATTTACTTACCGTGTCAATTGTCAATTCTTGGTCATTGAGATTCATTGTAATTCGGATTAATATTTAGGTATAGATATTACCTCTTTTTTCTCCTTTCAAACAAATTGAAATGATTGAAGTTTTTCTATTTGGAATCGTGTTAGGTCTAATTCCTATTACTTTGGCTGGATTATTTGTAACTGCATATTTACAATACAGGCGCGGCGATCAGTTGGACCTTTGATTAATTAACATATCTTTTTTTGATTGACCTCCTCCTTTATTTAATATCCAGGAGGTCAAATTAAGATTGCTGTTCCAGTTAGTGTTTCAGTCGAATTTGATCGAAGAAGATCCGAATCACGCTCTGTAGGATTTGAACCTACGACATCGGGTTTTGGAGACCCACGTTCTACCGAACTGAACTAAGAGCGCTTTCTTATCATAAAAGATAAGATAAGACTGTAAAGAAAAGGATTGGCCCCAATACATCTTGTATGCATACACTATACAATATCGTAAGAATGGAAGATGTAAGTTCTATATGATATGTCCAACGCAAATTGATCTCAAAAAATCCCTCGTTACTGCTCAAAGGAGCAGTAATAAGTAGGGATGACAGGATTTGAACCCGTGACATTTTGTACCCAAAACAAACGCGCTACCAAGCTGCGCTACATCCCTTCCATTGGTCTACAGTGTCATTGTAGAGAATTCCTGTCTTGTTTTCCACATCGTTATCTCCTCTATTAAAATCTAGAATTTTTATGTCCATTTCGTCTTTTTGGTCTCATTTAACATATAATAATAGTAAAATACTTCTATCTATATGAAATATGGAATGGAACCCCTAGGAAAAATAAATGAGTCTTTTGGGGGAATATTGGGAAAAAAAGACGTTTTTTTCTGTATTTAACAAAAAGTTAATCTTATTTACTGGATGATTGTACATTTCAATATGTCTTATGTATTACAATAAAATGAAGGAGATTTTTCAATGCGAGATCTAAAAACATATCTTTCCGTGGCACCGGTACTAAGTACTCTATGGTTCGGTTCTTTGGCAGGTTTATTGATAGAGATTAATCGTTTTTTCCCGGATGCGTTGACGTTCCCTTTTTTTTCATTCTAGTTATTGGCGTGGGAAGGAATAAAGAAGATTAGAGATACAATTAAATAGCAGCGCCCTTTTTCTCTTTTTTCCCTTTTTAGAATAAGGGAGGAAAGAGAAAGAATAAAAGTGCATTCAACAGCTGCTAGACTCGGGTTCCGCTTGGAATTAAATTAATATGAAATTTCTATGGAAGTCGAATACAAACTGTGGTTCTAGGGAAAGAGTATTATACAAGATACTTATATGAAATACTGTACTGTGATTTGAAATATAGTTTAGAAATCTTTTTATCTTATTTCCTATATTGATTGATATTGATTGTAGTGAAATCTTGCATAAGAGGATAGCAAGTTACAAATTCTATTTTGTTTTTTCCTTCCTTTTTTCTTTTTAGTTTCGGATTGAAAGAGGAAGAGTTGAGTAAATGAAAAATCCAAAGGAGGTTCATGGCCAAGGGTAAAGATGTGCGAATACCGGTTCTTTTGGAATGTACCGCTTGTGTTCGAAACGGTGTTAATAAGGAATCAACGGGCATTTCCAGATATATTACTCAAAAGAACCGGCACAATACGCCTAATCGATTGGAGTTGCTAAAATTCTGTCCATATTGTTACAAGCATACGATTCACGGGGAGATAAAGAAATAGATCGAACCGAGCACCTTCGGGCCCTTAGCTTACAAAGAAAGGGAAAAAATGACATTATATATATATATTAACATAATATTTAACATAGTTAAAGATAATTATAAACAAACCAAATCCTATTTATTTATTCTAATTAGCGATACGCCTGAAATAGGATTTTAGGGATAAGAAATAAACTAACCAAACCATGGATAAATCCAAGCGAACTTTTCTTAAATCCAAGCGATCTTTTCGTAGGCGTTTGCCCCCGATCCAATCGGGGGATCGAATTGATTATAAAAACATGAGTTTAATTAGTCGATTTATTAGTGAACAGGGAAAAATATTATCTAGACGAGTGAATAGATTGACCTTGAAACAACAACGATTAATTACTATTGCTATAAAGCAAGCTCGTATTTTATCTTTGTTACCTTTTCTTAATAATGAGAAACAATTTGAAAGAACCGAGTCGACCACTAGAACTCCTAGTCTTAGAGCCAGAAAAAGATAGGTTTACTCTTTCTTCACTTGAATTCAAATCCCCATCCGAGCTCAAATGCGGATTGATATTTTGTTGGAAAAATCCAAGAATCTGGATTGAATTCTCGTGTCGTAAGAAAAAAAAAGAATTTGGGAAGAATAATTTTTTTTTGAACGTGTTGATTCATATTTATTTTTACTACTTTCTCATATATATTTTATCATATTCTATTCATTTTTATTTTATTTTTATTCGACCCTCCCGGAGTTCATTCTCCGGGCAACTCCCTTTAAGCGGTGGATTCCTTTCAACTTACTTCTTTTATGATCTCATTGGAAATCATATAAAGACAATTCCTATTTGATATAGCTATTTGTGCAAGTATTTTACGATTAAGAAGCAACTGTCTCTTGTACAGATCATTTATTAATCTACTATAACTATAGCATACCCCCCTTTCACGAATTGCTGCATTTATTCGAGTGATCCACAAACGACGAAAATTAATTTTTTGCTTATCCCTATCCCGATGAGCCGAAACCAAAGCTCTTATTTTTTGTTGAGTAATAGTTCGAGTAAGTCTTGAATGAGCCCCCCGAAAGCTTGATGCAAATAAACGAATTTTTGTTCTACGTCTCCGAGCGATATATCCCCGTCTAATTCTGGTCATTGAATAAATGAAACTTTAACGAATAACTAATAGATTTCCTTTCTTTTAGTTATTCTTTTGCCCCTTTCCTAGTATATTAATAACAAAACGGATTTTTCCAATGTATAAACTAAAAATTCCAATGGCTTTGGCTACTATAACCTTCCCAACCACTATTTTTTATTTTTTCTAGGCATTTCACCTCGAAATACGAAATTGTACTATATATACTAGGTATTAAAAAAATAGCACTGATAAAGAAATAGTGGATTCCATCGTTTCTATGGTTACTTCTTAAACGGTGAGGTCTTCTCTATACACCGGAGCCTTTACTTCATTTAATCAATGTTATTGCTAACTTGTATAGTTCACATTCTTCGGCTCTACCCATGAATTATTCAGTAATAGGTCTTTCACAACGAGCTCTACCTATACAGTAACGGTATTTAATTATGAAGGTTGGCTGGGTAGCTGACCCTGTTAGTCCGTTCTTACAAGAGGCGTCTATGTTAACTAAGATTTCCTCCGCTTAATGGATAGCCATTTGCTACCAATGGAGAATTGCTTCTCATCTTGAATTGAGGTGAGTGGATTTACACCAATAGAAACCATAAATTTCATACACAATAAAAGGGATCTGATTCATTTTCTTATTTTTAGATAGGAAATGTAGTTCGTTTTTCCCTTCTATCCTATTTGATCATTGATATTTGAACATTGTTCTCTTTCCTTTGTTCTAGTTCATGATCTGAACGAGTCGCACATACACCCTAGTACATGTTCCTCGACGCTGAGGGCATCCCCGAAGCGCGGGGGATTTTGTGACATTTCTAATTGGCTGTCTTGTATTTCTAATAAGTTGTTTAATCGTTGGCATGTTGAATCATATACATAATGGGCTGGTTTAGATCGATCCTAACCGCATGATTTTGAATTACGTTTATTCAATAGATTCAATAGAAGAGTAAATAAAAGTCATAGAATATTAAACTCGGCAGGGTTAACTTCAAATCACGAATTGACGCGATATTGTCATTCAACCGCTACAAGATCAACAATCCCATAAGCTTGGGCCTCTGTTGCTGACATAAAAATATCTCTTTCCATGTCTTCGGATACAACCCATATGGGTTTGCCCGTTCTTTGTACATAAACCCTTGTCAGGGTTTCACGCAGTTTCAGCAGTTCTCCCACTTCCAGGATGAATTCTCCCGTTGCTACTTCAGAAAAAGAACCAGCAGGTTGATGGATCATTACCCTGATGATATAAGATAATAAAAGGTTTCTCTATTTCGCATGATGAGGGGAAGATAAAAGAAAGATAAAAGAATAACAAGAAAAAAAGATAGAATCGAACAACCGTACGGGCATTATGCATTGCATACGGCTTTACAATAAAATTGACCCTTACCATTCATCAAAGAAATAAAAAAATAGGATCGATCAGACCCCGGTCGGTAAATGATCAACTTACCACCCTTCCTTTCGGAGGAATTCAAAAATACTATGATGGCTCCGTTGCTTTATATATTTATTATATTTTTTTGTCTGTGATTTGTCTGTCATTCAGCAATCCCAAAGTTGCTTTTTTATTTGATCAACTAAACTAAGGAAAAAAGAATCTTTTTTTTTTCGCTCTATAAATATTGTTAAGAGACCCCTGGTGTGAAAAAAAGTTTGTGACGCTGAACTGGACTTCCGATAATAAAATAGGAAATACCTTTTTCTCATATTACTCTCTCGATACATAATCTAATGTTTTGAAAACAAAATTCCTTATATCGAATTCAAAGTGCCATGCTATTATTACTTAATATTCATATTTCATATGGCGAAGGCATAGTCTTCTTTTTTCTCTCAAATAAAAGCCTCATTGGCGCCAAGCGTGAGGGA